TGCCCCCGATCCAATCGGGGGATCGAATTGATTATAAAAACATGAGTTTAATTAGTCGATTTATTAGTGAACAGGGAAAAATATTATCTAGACGAGTAAATAGATTGACCTTGAAACAACAACGATTAATTACTATTGCTATAAAACAAGCTCGTATTTTATCTTTGTTACCTTTTCTTAATAATGAGAAACAATTTGAAAGAACCGAGTCGACCACTAGAACTCCTAGTCTTAGAGCCAGAAAAAGATAGGTTTATTCTTTATTCACTTGAATTCAAACCCCCATCCGAACTCAAACGCGGATTGATATTTTGTTGGAAAAATCCAAGAATCCGGATTGAATTCTCGTGTCGTAAGAAAAAAAAGAAGAATCTGGGAAGAAGAAATTTTTTTATTGAACGTGTTGATTCATATTTATTTTGACTACTTTCTCATATTTTATCATATTCTATTCATTTTTATTCGACCTTCCCGGAGTTCATTCTCCGGGCAAATCCGTTTAACCGGCGGATTCCTTCCAACTTACTTCTTTTATGATCTCATTGGAAATCATATAAAGACAATTCCTATTTGATATAGCTATTTGTGCAAGTATTTTACGATTAAGAAGCAACCGTCTCTTGTACAGATCATTTATGAATCTACTATAACTATAGCATACCCCCCTTTCGCGAATTGCTGCATTTATTCGAGTGATCCACAAACGACGAAAATTTATTTTTTGCCTATCCCTATCCCGATGAGCCGAAACCAAAGCTCTTATTTTTTGTTGAGTAATAGTTCGAGTAAGTCTTGAATGAGCCCCCCGAAAGCTTGATGCAAATAAACGAATTTTTGTTCTACGTCTCCGAGCGATATATCCCCGTCTAATTCTGGTCATTGAATAAATGAAACTTTAACGAATAACTAATAGATTTCCTTTCTTTCAGTTATTCTTTTGCCCCTTTCCTAGTATATTAATAACAAAACGGATTTTTCCAATGTATAAACTAATAATTCCAATGGCTTTGGCTACTATAACCTTCCCAACCACAATTTTTCTTTTTTCTAGGCATTTCACCTCGAAATACGAAATTGTACTATATTAGGTATTAAAAAAGAAAAGTAATGATAAAGAAATAGTGGATTCCATCGTTTCTATGGTTACTTCTTAAACGGTGAGGTCTTCTCTATACACCGGAGCCTTTACTTCATTTAATCAATGTTATTGCTAACTTGTATAGTTCACATTCTTCAGCTCTACCCATGAATTATCCAGTAATAGGTCTTTCACAACGAGCTCTACCTATACAGTAACGGTATTTAATTATGAAGATTGGCTGGGTAGCTGACCCTGTTAGTCCGTTCTTGCAAGAGGGGTCTATGTTAACTAAGATTTCCTCCGCTTAATGGATAACCATTTGCTACCAATGGAGAATTCCTTCTCATCTTGAATTGAGGTGAGTGGATTTACACCAACAGAAACCATAAATTTCATACACAATAAAATAAAAGGGATATAATCGATTTTTAGATAGGAAATGTAGTTCGTTTTTCCGTTCTATACTATTTGATCATTGATATTCGAACATTGTTCTCTTTCCTTTGTTCTAGTTCATGATCTGAACGAGTCGCACATACACCCTAGTACATGTTCCTCGACGCTGAGGGCATCCCCGAAGCGCGGGGGATTTTGTGACATTTCTAATTGGCTGTCTTGTATTTCTAATAAGTTGTTTAATCGTTGGCATGTTGAATTATATACATAATGGGCTGGTTTAGATCGATCCTAACCGGATGATTATTAATTACTTTTATTCAATAGAATAATAAATAAAAGTCATAGAATATTAATATGAAACTCGGCAGGGTGAATTTCAGAATTGACGTGAAATCTAGGCTATTGTCATTCAACCGCTACAAGATCAACAATTCCATAAGCTTGGGCCTCTGTTGCTGACATAAAAACATCTCTTTCCATGTCTTCGGATACAACCCATAAGGGTTTGCCCGTTCTTTGTACATAAACCCTTGTCAGGGTTTCACGTAGTTTCAGCAGTTCTCCCACTTCCAGGACGAATTCTCCCGTTGCTACTTCAGAAAAAGAACCAGCAGGTTGATGGATCATTACCCTGATGATATAAGATAATAAAAGGTTTCTCTATTTTTCATGATGAGGGGAAGATACAAAGAAAGATAAAAGAATAACAAGAAAAAAAGATAGAATCGAACAACCGTACGGGCATTATGCATTGCATACGGCTCTACAATAAAATTGACCCCTACCTTCCATCAAATAAAGAAAAAAATAGGATCGATCAGACCCCGATCGGTAAATGATCAACTTACCACCCTTCCTTTCGGAAGAATTCAAAAATACTATGATGGCTCCGTTGCTTTATATATTTATTATATTTTTTTGTCTGTGCTTTGTCTGTCATTCAGCAATCCCAAAGTTGCTTTTTTATTTGATCAAATAAACTAAGGAAAAAAGAATTTTTTTTTTTTTTTTTCGCTCTAT